AATTAGATGGCTGAAGATAGGCGATAGATTGTAAATTTATATATGAGAACATTCTCTCTAATTAGGCTTTGTAGTGGAAATTAAGACGCTAGACTGCAATTCTAGAGATGTAAGGTATTACCTAAGCTTGGATAAGGCTTAAGAGAGTTATAACTCTTATTTGAAACTTTGAAGGCTGCTAGTTTAATTAACTTAAAGCCTTGAGTTTAGGTAAAGAAAGTTAGTCTTAGGGGGAGAAAAATGGGGAAAAAATTAATAAATAAGATCGATCTTAGGAGGGTTTTTGATGATGAGGGGAGTGTATTTTTAATTTTAGGGGAAGAGAGTGTTAGTGTTGACAGAGTAACACGAAGATAGTAGAATAAGGTGATAAGGGCTCTAATGAGTAGAATGGAGAGTCAGACGAAAGCTTTGTTGTTGGATAGTTCCTGGATGACTAGTCATTTTGGAATAAATCCGAGAAAGGGAGGTAGTCCCCCTAGAGAAAGGAAAGAGATAAGTGTAACTATTTTAATTCCTGGGGTTTTAAAATTATGGCTGGACAGTTGGTTAAAGTGAAAAATTTGCTGGGAGTGTATAATTAGAGCGATTGAGGAAGAGATAAGAGAATAAACTAGGAAATATGTTATTCATATAATTTCGTTAATGTGAATTGCAGCTAATATTCAAGCTATGTGGTTAATTGAAGAGTAAGCTATAATTTTACGGATTAGAGTTTGATTTAGGCCTCTAATTCTTCCAATTAGACTAGAGGCAGCTGAAGCAAAAAAGATAAGTGAAAGGGTAAGTGGTGAGTGGGTATAGGAGAGCATAAGTATTGGAGCAACTTTTTGAATAGTTATTAGAATAATACATTGGGGTCAGTTTATTCCTTCTATAACTGAAGGAAATCAGAAGTGAACTGGGGCGGCTCCTATTTTAAGTAAAAGAGCTAGACAGATTAGGAGGTTGGGTCTTCTTTCAAATAGAAGGAAAGAAGGAGCTCTACTTAAAATAATAGCTGAGCCAAGGGCTTGGATTAGGAAATATTTTAATGAAGCTTCGGCAGAGTATTGGTTAAATTTGGAAGAGATAATGGGAATGAAAGATAGGAGATTTAATTCTAATCCAAGTCAGGCTGTAAACCAAGAGGAAGAGGAGAAGGTAATTAGAGTTCCTAAAATAAGGGTAAAGAAGAAGAGGACTTGAGCAGGATTAAGCATTAAAAAGAGAAGTAGTCTTCATAGACGGGGTATGAGCCCATAAGCTTAATTTTAGCTTATCTTTTTGGGCAATGAGTATGTTTTAGTGTACAGGCACATGAAGTTTTGATCTTTAGAGAATTGGTGCAATTCCATTAAATATAAGGTAACGTTAAGTGGGTTAATAACGGAGAGGCTGCCTCTCATTTTCCGTCCCATCAAGACGATCTTTTTGTCAAGCACGTTATTTACTGTAACATGAAAGTAATTTAATGCTGAAAATTAAGGAAGTTAAAATAAATATTGTATTTTAGAAAAAAAGGGCAGAGGTGGCTTGTTAATTTTAGACTCTAACAGTCTTTTAGAAAAGAGACTATTTGGGGAGTCTAAAATTAAGCGGAAAAGGAACTTAGAATAGAAAAAGAGGGTTGTAAAATATAAATGAAAATTTTGTTCTTTATTATAATTATTTAAATAAAATTTTTTATACGTATAATTAATTAAAATATATAAAAGGGAACAAAATTTGTTTGACTGAAAAATTGAATGGGTGGAAAAAATGGGGGTAGTAAAATCCTTATTGAAAAAGAAATTAAAGTAGACCTGAAAATTTGCTGTTTTAGAAGAGTATATACATATAAATTTAATTTAATACAATTATATTAATAATAACATTTATATGAAAGTAATTTATAGTGTATAAACTTAAATTAATATTATAATTAAAAATACCCCTTTTTGGGTTTATTTTTTTTTAAATTCTTTAGAATGAAAAAATAAAAGATAAGGGGTATTTTTAATTATTGTTGATCTTAAATTATTATACATTTATTGTTACAATAATTTATATATATTAATAACAATTATTTAATTTAACGTATATTATTAATAATAATATATATATTTAAATATAATTTTATAATCTATATATTTAATTATATACAATTAATACTTATAAAATTATATTTTCATTATTTATATTATTATATTAGTAATTAAATCAACTCCAAAAAAATATCGGTTCTTTTATTCTTTAATTGATAATTTTCTAAAATTTACACAAATGATAATTCAGTTAAGAATTAGAAGAAAAAAAGAAAAAAAAGAAAATAGTGGGTTAACTGTGGAGGGAGTTAATATTCTACTTTTGTTTTTAATTAAATTAAATGTTTTGTTTCTTAAAAAAATATATTCTGTTTCTATAAGTTGTAACGTAGGGTTTAAAGATATTATTTATATTTTAGTTGTTTTGTTTCTAATTGGTTGAGGCTTTAATATTTATTTTTATATGTGATGGATTTGGGGTTTTGTTTTTGCAATAATGTGAGTTTGATCCTTGCTTGTTTTTTGTTTTTTGTTTAAAGCACATGTAAAGAAATTTGAAAGAGTTGTGAAATTAAAATAAAACTTTGTGATTCTCAGTGTTAGATATTAAGAAATAAAATAAATTTTTAGTTAGTAAAACAATTAAATTCAGGCTAAATTTGTGCCAGCAGCTGCGGTTAGACTGATAGTGTGAACAAAAAATTATAAGTTAAATAATTAAAGGAGTTTGATGGGGAAATTTATTATAAAAGTTAAAGGTGAAATTTGGTGTTTAAGTGTAGTAAGTTTGTTTATTAAGAGTTCTTGAGGTTATAAAATTTTAGATCTAAATCAGGATTAGATACCCTGTTATACTATCTTTCAATTTAAGGATACTTGAGTAGTAATCAGTTATGTTCTCGAAACTTAAAGGATTTGGCGGTATTTTAGTCTAGTTAGAGGAACCTGTTCTATAAACGATAAACCACGAAGAATCTTACTCTTTTTTGTAAATCAGTTTGTATACCGTCATTATTAGATAATCTTTATAAAGAATTATTAAAATAAGTATTTTAGTATATTAGATCAAGGTGCAGCCAATAAGGGAGCAAGAAATGGGTTACAATGTTATTGATATAAACTGGGAAGAAGCTGAAAATTTTTTTGAAGGTGGATTTAATAGTAATAGTCTTTTAATAAGGGATTATGATAATAGCTCTAAGATATGTACACATCGCCCGTCGCTCTCACTCTTAATGTGAGATAAGTCGTAACATAGTAGATGTGTTGGAAAATGCATCTAGAATTAGGCTTTAAGTTGTAGCTAAAGTTAAAGTACTTCACTTACGTTGGAGAGATCACTGTTTAAGTGCTGCTTAAAATTATATCTTGTTGAGATAGAATGTGTTTTGATGGGTTTAAAATTTGAAGAAACAATAAAGTTATTGGTTGAGTATATTTTATAGAAAAGCTATGATTAAGACTAAAGTGAAGAAGTATTGTAAAAGAAAGAGGTAGTTATTTTAGTGAAAAGAAGTTATAGAATATTGTACCTTTTGTATCAGGGAGAATTAAAATTGTAAGTTTATTATTTAAATCTCGAAACAAAAAGATCTAAAGTTTAAAGCATGGTTATGTTGTAAAATGACATGAAATTTTTCTTTAGTAATGATATTTTAGTCGAGTTTTGTATATCTAGTTCTTTCTGAGAGGAATTTAATTTCGCTCTTGTATTTTTGAAATGCAAGATTAAAGATTAAGAGGGATAAGCTTCTTAGTGTTGCTATAAAGATATAGGAATTTTGTTTTAAATTAGGCTTAAGAGCAGCCAAATTTATAAAGCGTTCTAGTTAATTTATTGTTTAGATAGATTTATATTTTTTTTAGTTAGTTAGGAGAGAATAGGCTGAATTTAGGAAAGTTTAGTTAAAATGATTTTATTAGTATGTTTGTTTGTTAAAAGGTTACAGTAAAATATCTGTAAAGTATTAATTAGTTGAGATGCAGAGAAGGAACTCGGCAAATATTATTTTTGCCTGTTTATCAAAAACATGTCTGTACGGAGAAAGTGTAGAGTCTGGCCTGCCCACTGAAAGTTTTTAAAGGGCCGCGGTAATTTGACCGTGCGAAGGTAGCATAATCAATAGTCTCTTAATTGGAGGCTGGAATGAATGGTCGTACAAAAAATAGCCTGTCTTGGCTGTAGAGATAGAATTTTACTTTTGAGTGAAAAGGCTCAAATATATTAAAGGGACGATAAGACCCTATAAAACTTTATATAAAAGAATTAATTTTTGAATTTTAGTGTTAAAGTGGATTAGTTTTTATTTATTATGTTGGGGCGACAAGAATATAAAATAAGTAACTGTTTAATAATTTAAATAAATATATTTAGAGGAGTGATCCTTTTTTAAGGATTAGAAGAAAAAGTTACTTTAGGGATAACAGCGTAATTTTTTCTGAGAGTTCTTATCGACGAAAGTAGTTGCGACCTCGATGTTGAATTAAGATTTCCTTAAGGTGTAGAAGTTTTAATGGTAGGTCTGTTCGACCTTTAAAATCTTACATGATTTGAGTTCAAACCGGTGTGAGCCAGGTTGGTTTCTATCTTTTAATTTTTTGGAGGTTACTTTAGTACGAAAGGACCAAGTGGCTGAAATAGTTTTTTTAGAAAGAAGAATATTAATTTTATTATCTTGGCAGAAGAATGCACTAGATTTAGGATCTAATCATATAGTTTATTACTATAGATAATATTTTATTTAAGAAATTCGGATGAATAGCTTTAACTTAGGTTGATTAGGTAGATTATAGGGTTAGTAAAATTAGTTAGGTATCTTATTTTGGTGATTTTTGTTCTTGTTGCTGTGGCTTTTCTTACTTTATTGGAGCGTAAGATTTTAGGTTATATTCAAATTCGGAAGGGGCCTAATAAGGTCGGGTTTATAGGGTTATTACAGCCCTTTGCTGATGCGGTAAAATTGTTTACTAAGGAGCAGACATTACCTACGATGTCTAATTTTATCCCTTATTACTTGTCTCCGGTTTTTAGGTTATTTATTGCTCTTTTGGTTTGATTGGTTGCTCCTTTTGATAGGGGTCTTGTTAGTTTTAAGATAAGAGTTTTATTTTTTCTTTGTTGTACTAGGTTGGGTGTATATTCTATGATGGGGGCCGGATGGTCTTCGAATTCGAAGTATGCTTTGCTAGGTTGCTTACGGGCAGTTGCACAGACTATCTCGTATGAAGTGAGGTTAGCGTTGATTTTATTGAGATTTTTGTTTTTAGTGGGAGGATTTGACTTAGGTTTGTTTACAGAATATCAACGGTATTTGTGGTTTATGGTGTTGACTTTCCCTTTGGCTTTAGTGTGGTTTGCTTCTTGTTTAGCAGAAACTAATCGGACCCCTTTTGATTTTGCAGAAGGTGAATCGGAGTTAGTTTCTGGGTTTAATACTGAATACAGAAGGGGTGGGTTTGCTTTAATTTTTATGGCTGAGTATGCAAGTATTTTGTTTATAAGGATGTTATTTAGTTTAATTTTTTTGGGGGGAGAGTTAAGGAGGCTTGTGTTTTATTTGAAAGCGGTCTTTATTAGGTTTTGTTTTGTTTGAGTGCGAGGGACTTTGCCTCGCTTTCGTTATGATAAGTTGATGTATTTAGCTTGAAAAAGATTTCTTCCGGTTGCGTTAAATTATTTAATTTTTTTTTTAGGTTTAAAGGTAATGGTTTTGGCCCTTCTACTTTAGTTGTATAAATTTTAGGAAAGTTATTAAGAGAGTCGAACTCTTTTTTAATGCTTTCAAAACATTTACTTTACCGACAAAGATAAATAACTAATCTAGGAGTTTATCTCATAGAATGGTTGTTAGTGGGTTAAGGAGATAATAGGCAAAGTAGGCAACAGTGAGAATTTGTCCTGTGATGACATATGGATCTTCAACTGGTCGGGCCCCGATTCAAGTTAATAGGATTACAATTACTACTATAATTCAGAATATGATTTGGTTTAAAGGGTAGAAAGCTAGTCTTCGGAATTTTGCTTTGTGGGTGAAAGGGAGAATAAATAGAATAGCTACTGACGCAGCTAGAGCGATTACTCCTCCTAGTTTGTTGGGAATAGAGCGAAGAATGGCATAGGCAAATAGGAAATATCATTCTGGTTGAATATGAGCTGGGGTGACTAAGGGGTTGACTGGTACAAAGTTATCTGGATCTCCTAGTAAGTATGGGCCTAGAAGGGTAAGTATAACTAGGGCTATAAGTATAACTACAAATCCGACAATGTCCTTGAAAGAGAAATAAGGGTGGAAGGGAATTTTGTCAATTTGTCTTGAAATGCCTAGGGGGTTATTTGACCCTGTTTGATGGAGGAATAAAATATGGACTATAGTGGCTGCTGCAATAATAAATGGGAAAAGGAAGTGAAATGCAAAAAATCGGACAAGGGTGGCGTTATCTACGGCAAATCCTCCTCAGATTCATTGGACTAGTTCATTTCCGATGTAGGGAATAGCAGAAAAGAGGTTAGTAATAACTGTTGCCCCCCAAAAGGATATTTGTCCTCAGGGTAAAACATATCCTAGAAATGCAGTTGCTATTGTAAGGAAGAAAATGATTACTCCGATAGATCAGGTATGTATGTATGTGAAGGATCCATAGTAGATACCTCGTCCGATATGTGCGTAAAGGCAAATAAAGAAAAAGGAACCTCCGTTCGCATGGAGGGTTCGGAGAAGTCATCCATAATTTACATCTCGGCAGATATGTGCAACTCTTGAGAAGGCGAGATCAATGTGGGCTGTGTAGTGTATGGCTAGAAAGAGTCCGGTAGCGATTTGGACAATTAGACAAAGGGAAAGTAAAGAACCAAAGTTCCATAAGATAGAGATATTTGCAGGGGCAGGGAGATCAACTAGAGCTCCGTTTGCAATTCTTAGTAAGGGGTGAGATTTACGTATAGGTGCTGTCATTAAGAGAGTCGAAGAGGGCCAAAGAAGGTCGAAGTAATTTTTACCACTACAATAAGTGTGAGAAGGAGATAGAGAATGATGAATAAAGTTAGATTTACGGAAGATGGGTTATAAATTATTCTGAGAGTTGCTTGAGTTGAGAGTAAGAATTGTGAGGTTTCTAGGAATGATCTTTCGATGGTAGTTTTTARAAGAGGCAAAARGGGATCGAGTATCCARAATATTCTTCCCAGAAGAAATAATAATAGGGAGCCGGCAGTTAGTGTTATAGAGGTAAAAAAGGCTTCGTTTGAGGCTAGGGATGCAACATAAATAAATAAAACGAGTATGGCCCCTAGGAAGATAAGAAAGAGAATGTATGAAAATCATATAGATTTTGCGGACAGACCTGCTGTTACGCAAATTACGATTGTTTGGGAGAGAAGGGTTGTCCCTATAGCTAGGGGGTGAAGTATTCGGGTAAAAGAAATAGAGAGAGCGATGGCAATTATGGATATAAAGAGTAGAAGAGAGATATCAGAAAATAGTTTAAGTAAAAATATTAGTTTTGGGGACTAAAGATGGGAGTGTCTTTTTTCTGATGATTTGAGAACATTTTTGTTCATTTTTGGTTTACAAGACCAATGTTTTTATTAAACTATCAAATCTAGTAATGGCAATTTTAAGGTTATCTTATTTTATTCCTATATTTAGTTTATTTTGTGGGCTATTAGCTTTTGTGGGGGGTCGTAAACATCTTTTGAATACTCTTTTAAGGTTGGAGTATATTATGTTAAGTATTTTTTGGTTTATGACTGTTATATTAGTTAATTTGGGTGGAGATATATATTTTGTTTTATTTTTTTTAACTTTAGCGGCTTGTGAGGGGGCGTTAGGATTGGCTTTGTTAGTGTCTGTGGTTCGAACCCATGGGAATGATAATTTTAGAAGATTTAGTGTTCTACAATGTTAAAGTTTGTTGTTTATAGGTTATTGATATTGTTAAGGGTGCAGAGTTGGGTTGTAGTTCAGAGTCTTTTATTTTTTATAAGATTTATTTTTGGATTATATTGTGTAAATGGGTTTTTTATAGGGAGAGTTGGCCTAGGTTTAGGAATAGATTCTATTAGTTATATCTTGATTTTGTTGAGGTTTTGGATTATAGCTCTTGTTGTTGGAGGAAGTCAAAAAGTGAAGGATAGGGGTAATTTTTCTTCATTATTTTTGTCGGTAAATATTCTGTTGTTGTTGAGGCTAGTTTTGACTTTTTGTTGCTTAGATTATTTAATATTTTATGTGTGTTTTGAGAGTTCTTTAATTCCAACTTTAATTTTAATTTTAGGTTGAGGTTATCAGCCTGAGCGGTTGCAGGCTGGAATTTATATGCTATTTTATACGTTATTTGCGTCTTTACCTTTATTAGTGTCTTTAATTAGTTTATATAAAAGAGAGGGTACTTTAACTTTAGGGTTAATTTCTACTGTAGAGGGGTCTAAGATAGTTTTGTCAATTTGGTATGTTTGTACTGTTTTTGCTTTTATTGTTAAGTTACCTATATTTATAGTTCATTTATGGCTGCCGAAAGCACACGTAGAGGCTCCGGTAGCTGGTTCTATGATTTTGGCTGGGGTTTTATTGAAGCTAGGAGGGTATGGTTTGATTCGTGTTCTTCCCTTGTTTGCGGGGGTTAGAAAGGGATTTGTAAGGGTTTGGGTAAGAATTGGAGTTATTGGAGGGGTAGTTGTAAGATTTATCTGTTTACGGCAGACAGATATTAAGGCTTTGATTGCTTATTCTTCAGTTGCTCATATAGGGTTAGTTTTATGTGGGTTAATATTATTTAGGTGGTGGGGTCTTGGAGGAGCAGTATCTGTGATAGTTGGTCATGGTTTATGTTCTTCTGGTCTTTTTTGCTTGGCTAATATGGCTTATGAGCGGGTTGGGAGCCGTAGTCTTTTAGTGAGAAAGGGTCTTTTAAATTTTATACCAAGAATGGCTTTATGGTGATTTTTACTGAGGGCTGGAAATATGGCTGCTCCTCCAACTTTAAATTTATTGGGAGAGATTAGGTTAATTATTAGGGTTGTATCTTGATCTAAGGTTAGAATTTTAGGGGTAGGATTACTTTCTTTTTTTAGAGCAGCATATACTTTATATATATATTCTTTAAGTCAGCATGGAAAATATTTTAGATCTTTGTTTTCATGTTGTTCAGGAAAGGTACGAGAGTATTTAGTGTTAATGTTACATTGGCTTCCTTTAAATCTTTTAATTTTGAAGGGAGGCACGATAGTTTATTTAAGATATTCAAATAGTTTAAGAAAAATACCGGTCTGTGGACCCGGAGATATAGGTTTCTATTTTGGGTAGTGTTATGAAATATTAAAATAAATGTAAGGAGTATGGTTTTTTTGTTGCTTCTTTCTGTAAGGTCTATTTTGGGGTCTTTAGTAGTATTGAGGAGAGGGGTTTCTGTTTTTATTGAGTGAGAGRTTGTTAGGATTAATTCTTGCTCTATTGTAATGACTTTAATTTTAGATTGGATGTCTTTAATATTTCTTTCGTTTGTTTCTTTTATTTCTTCTATAGTTTTATTTTATAGGGGAGGATACATGAGGGGAGACAAAGATATTAATCGATTTATATATTTAGTTCTTGGGTTTGTGGCTTCTATAGGGTTCTTGATTATTAGACCAAACTTAGTTAGTATTTTGTTAGGGTGGGATGGATTAGGGTTAGTATCTTATGTGTTAGTAATTTATTATCAGAATGAGAAGTCTGCTAATGCTGGTATAATTACTGCTTTATCCAATCGAGTGGGAGATGTGGCAATTCTTTTAAGAATTGCTTTAATATTTAGATTGGGGGGCTGAAATTTCATATTTTATATAGATTCTATTGCTTTATCTGGAATTGGGGGGATTATAGGGTTAATTGTTTTAGCTGGGATAACAAAGAGGGCTCAAATTCCTTTTTCAGCGTGGCTGCCAGCAGCCATAGCTGCGCCCACGCCAGTGTCTGCATTAGTTCATTCTTCTACTTTAGTGACAGCAGGGGTTTATCTTTTAATTCGCTTCAGGGGAGCTTTAGAGGGAACTTTGGCTCAAACCACTTTATTCCTATTAGCTAGGGCAACAATGTTTATGGCTGGTTTAGGGGCTAATTTTGAGACTGACTTAAAGAAGATTATTGCTTTATCTACCTTGAGCCAATTGGGTGTGATGATGGGAATTTTAGCTATAGGATACCCTAATTTGGCTTTTTTTCACTTGTTGGCACATGCTTTGTTTAAGGCATTGCTTTTCATGTGTGCAGGGTCTATTATCCATAGAGTGGGAGACTATCAAGACATTCGGGCTATAGGAGGTTTGGTAAAGTTAATACCAGTGAGTGTAATAAGGTTAAATTTAGCTAATTTAGCGTTGTGTGGGACTCCCTTTTTAGCTGGATTTTATTCGAAAGATTTGATTTTAGAGGTTGCTTTTGCTAGTCCTTTAAATGAGGTGTGTTTTTGGTTATTTGTATTGGCCACTGGTTTAACGGTGTGTTATACTTTTCGTTTAGTTTATTATACTCTAAGAGGAGATTTTAACTTAAGAAGATTGGCTGCTGTAAGGGATGAAGATAGTGTTATGACTTACCCAATACTTGGGTTAGGCCTAGGGGCTATTTTTGGAGGAGCCGCTCTTTCTTGGTTGGTTTTTCCTTCTCCTTATATAATTTGTTTAAGGTTAGATTTTAAGTTGTTAGCTTTATTTGTGAGATTGGTAGGGGGACTACTTGGGTATTTTTTAAATATTATAACAGTAAATTATTTGTTAAAATCTTTAAAACAATATTATTCAGTAGTTTTTGCTGGTTCTATATGGTTTATACCTTTTTTGTCAACCCGTGGGGTTAGAAATTTGTTTTTAAAAGCCGGGAGGTTTTATCATCAAGTGGGGGATAGAGGCTGGTCTGAGCATTACGGGGGCCAAGGGTCTTACTCTTTTTTTATAATTTCTTCTAATTACTTACAGGCGGCTCAAGATAATAATGTTAAAATATATATGGTCGTTTTTTTAATGTGGTTGATAGTTTTTGTAATTATTATAATATACTTAAATAGCCTAAGATTAGGGCGTTACATTGAAGCTGTAGAGGTGACAGTAAAGTCTTTGGGTAGTTGTTTTTAAAAGGAGTAGAACCTTTAGCTTTACAACGAAAATGTAATGTGTTATTTACACTATAATAACAGGAGTGAAAACGGATTTTAACCGCTTAAGGGGGAAGTTAGAAGCTTCTTCTTGAGACATCTCACTCCCTTAGTTAGAAGGGTTCTTCAATTATACCATTAACAGTGGTATGCCTCTTTTTTGGCTTTAACTAAAATGATTAGGGGCATGAGGGTGCCAAAGTTTAGGCCGAAACTAAATGCGATTTTCGCTTCCTAATCAAAATTAGCCTTAAAAGGCACCTTTTGAATGCAACCCAAATATCATTGTTGACTATAATTTCTTTAATTAGCTCAGTCTAAGGCTCCTTGATTTCATTCGTGGTAGAGGCCTAGAAGAAGGATGAGGATGAAGAAAGTTCCTGTGAACATTCAGGTTTTAATATTTCTTAGGTTGATAATTGAAGCAAGGGGAAGAAGGAGGGTGATTTCTACATCGAAAATGAGAAAGATAACTGCAATTAAAAAAAATCGGAGAGAGAAGGGAAGGCGAGCTGATCCTTTGGGGTCAAATCCACACTCGAAGGGTGAGTTTTTTTCTCGGTCTGTAATTGTTTTTTTAGCTAAAATTGAAGAAATAATTATTACGGCGGAACTAATAAGGAGAATTAGGAGAGTTAAGAAAGTTGCTATTAGAATTATTTTTCCTGGTAGTCCAGACCTACTGATTGGAAGTCAATTATACTTTATATACTAGAAAAATATACTATCCTCCTCATCAGTAAATGGAGATATAAAGGAATAGTCAGACGACGTCTACAAAATGTCAATATCAAGCAGCGGCTTCAAATCCAAGGTGGTGTTTAGCGGAGAAATGGCATATGTACATCCGATAAAGGCAAATTATTAAAAATGTTGAGCCAACAATAACATGAAGGCCATGAAATCCTGTGGCAACAAAAAAAGTGGATCCATAGACTGAATCAGCAATAGTAAAAGGGGCTTCAAAGTATTCAAAAGCTTGCAGCGCTGTGAAATAAAGTCCTAGGGTAACTGTGAGGGCTAGGCTTTGAAGTGCTTGAGAGTGGTTGGATTCTATAAGAGCGTGGTGTGTTCATGTAACTGTTGCTCCTGAGGCAAGAAGGATGGCAGTATTTAAGAGAGGAATTTGGAAAGGGTTGAAGGCTTGAATCCCAATAGGAGGTCAGCATCTCCCTAGCTCTACTGTGGGAGAGAGTCTTCTGTGAAAAAAGGCTCAAAAAAAGGAAAAAAAGAATAAGACTTCAGAGGTAATAAAGAGAATTATCCCCCATTGTAGGCCAACTATGACTCGTGATGTGTGAAGTCCTTGGTAGGTTCCTTCTCGGGTAACATCTCGTCATCATTGAATTATAGTTAAAATTATTGCAACAAAGCTAAGGATAAGTAGGTCTATATTAAATTGGTGGAATCATTTAACTAAACCTGTCGTTAATATTATTGCACTTACTGATGCTGTAAGTGGTCAAGGTCTTATGTCTACTAGATGGTATGTGTGGTGCCCATGAGATGTCATTAGTTTACTTCACCAGCATAAAGGGTTCTTAAGACGGCAAATACATAAGATTGAATAATAGCAACTGCTGATTCAAGGAGTAGGAGAAGGACTTGGGAGATAATAAGAAAGTTAAGGAGAAAAAGTGTTAAGCTTGGGCCTGTGTTTCCTAGGAGTGTGAGAAGAAGATGTCCTGCAATTATATTGGCTGCGAGTCGTACGGCTAAGGTTCCTGGCCGGATAACATTTCTAACAGTTTCAATGAGAACTATAAAGGGTATGAGGGCTCCGGGTGTTCCTAGGGGAACAAGATGTGCAAATATATGTTGGGTGTGGTTAAGTCAACCAAAAATTATAAAGGATACTCAGAGCGGAAGGGCAAGGGAGAGTGTTATAGCTAGGTGCCTTGTTCTTGTAAATACATAAGGTAGGAGACCTAAGAAATTATTAAACACAATAAATCTAGCAAGACTTACGAAAATGATAGTTCCCCCTGTATTGCGTGTTCCTAAGAGGATTTTAAATTCTTTATGAAGAGTTGATATCACTGAAGATCAAAGGAGTGATCATCGAGAGGGTATAGCTCAGAATAAGTAAGGGATAAACAGAAGCCCTAGAAAAGTTGAAGTTCAGTTTAGGGATAGTCCTATAACACTAGAGAGGGGGTCAAAACTTGAGAATAGGTTTGTTATCATTTTCAGTAAAGTTTGGTTGGCTGGGGTTGTTTTAGGGTAAATTCTATTTTAAAGGGAGGTTTAATGAAGTAGTTAATAATTAAGAAAAATAAAAAACAAATGGAAAAAAATAAGAAGAGGTTTAATCATAAGAGGGGGGCTATTTGCGGAATTTAAAAATATTACTGTTGTAATAATTCAGGCCTGACAAACCTGTGTTATAGTTTAACTAATTTTTAGGGGTGTCATTAGAAGTAGGCGCATTACTATAATAGGTTTAAAAGACCTATACTTACTTTCAGTCATCTAATGAGGAATCTTCCCTAGATGATGAAATTCAATCTAAGAAAGAGTTAATAGATGTTCTTTCAACTACAATTGGTATGAATCTATGGTTTGCTCCGCAGATTTCAGAACATTGACCAAAAAATAAACCTGGTCGGTTAATTGTAAATCTTACTTGGTTAAGACGTCCGGGGATTGCATCAACTTTAATTCCTAAAGAGGGGATAGTTCAGGAGTGAATTACATCGGCAGCGGAAACTAGGAGTCGAATTTGAGTGTTTATAGGGATAATAGTGCGATTATCTACATCTAGAAGACGGAATCCTGATTCTGGGAGTTCATTTGAGGGGATTATATAAGAGTCAAATTCAACTTGAAGGAAGTCTGAGTACTCATAACTTCAGTATCATTGATGGCCGATTGTTTTAAGGGTAACTCTTGGGTTATTTACTTCATCTAGAAGATAGAGTAATCGAAGGGAGGGCAAAGCAATAAAGATGAGGATTACGGCTGGGAGGGCAGTTCAGACGAATTCAATAGTTTGGCCGTCAAGGAGGAAGCGATTAGTAAATGTATTAAAGAATAAAGAAGCTATTATGTAACCAACGAGAGTTATAATTATAATGAGAATAAGTATCGCATGGTCGTGGAAAAAAATTAATTGTTCTATAAGGGGGGAGGCCCTGTCTTGAAATCCGAGTGCAGATCATCTTGCCATTAATTCTAAAAGAAAAAGAATTTCCTATTAGGAGCTTAAATCCTATGCAATGGTCTGCCATTTTAGAAGTTAGTGATTATAGGGATTTCTATAAATCTATGGTCAGCGGGGGGAAGATTGTGCTGTCATTCCACAGAAGAGGGAAGGAACAAGGAGAATATAACAGGTCGTGCAGCAGTTAAGGCTTCTCAAATAATGATTACGAAGCCTAGAACAGCGACTAGGGACACTAATGATCCGATGGAAGAAACTACATTTCATGTGGTATAGGCGTCAGGGTAATCTGAATATCGTCGAGGTATTCCATTAAGTCCTAGGAAGTGTTGGGGGAAGAAGGTTACATTTACTCCAATAAATATTGTAAGGAAGTGTATTTTTAGTCATGATGGGTTTAAAGAAAGGCCAGTAAATAGGGGGAATCAGTGAACAATTCCTGCGAAAATACCAAAGACAGCTCCTATAGATAGGACATAATGGAAGTGAGCTACTACGTAGTATGTATCGTGTAGAAGTATATCAATGGAAGAATTAGCTAGGACTACACCTGTTAAACCTCCTACTGTGAAGAGGAAAACGAACCCGAGAGCTCATAGGAGGGAAGGTCTGTAGGTGAATTGAGTTCCGTGGAGGGTCCCTAATCACCTGAAGATTTTAATTCCGGTTGGTACAGCAATAATTATAGTGGCTGAAGTGAAGTAGGCACGAGTGTCTACGTCTATACCAACTGTGAATATATGGTGGGCTCATACAATAAATCCTAAAATACCAATTGCTATTATAGCATAAATTATACCGAGTGTTCCAAAGGCTTCTTTTTTACCGGATTCTTGTCTAATAATATGGGAAATTATTCCGAAAGCAGGGAGAATTAGAATATAAACTTCAGGGTGACCGAAGAATCAAAATAGGTGTTGATAGAGGATGGGGTCTCCTCCTCCAGCTGGGTCAAAGAATGAGGTATTAAGATTACGATCTGTTAGTAGTATAGTAATTGCCCCTGCTAGGACTGGTATGGAAAGGAGAAGTAAAATTGCTGTCAAGAAGATTGATCAAACGAAAAGGGGTATACGGTCTATAGTTATTCCTCTTGTTCGTATATTAATACATGTAGTTATAAAATTTACGGCTCCTAAAATGGAAGAAACTCCTGCAAGGTGAAGGGAGAAAATTCCTATATCAACAGAGGCTCCAGCATGAGCAATACCTGCTGCAAGGGGCGGATAAACAGTTCATCCTGTTCCTACTCCTCTTTCTACTATTCCTCTGGAAAGAAGAAGGGTTAAAGAGGGAGGAAGAAGTCAAAATCTTATGTTGTTTATTCGGGGGAAGGCCATGTCTGGAGCTCCTAGTATAAGAGGTATAAGTCAATTTCCAAATCCTCCTATTATAATAGGCATTACTATGAAGAAAATTATAACGAAGGCGTGAGCGGTGACAATAACGTTATAAATTTGATCGTTTCCAATAAGTCTTCCTGGTTGACCTAGTTCTGCTCGGATTAGGAGACTAAGGGCAGTTCCTACTATTCCTGCTCATGCTCCAAATACAAAATATAATGTTCCAATGTCTTTATGGTTTGTTGAAAAAAATCATCGTTGCGT